GAAGTTGAATTAATCAAATTCAATTTTTCTCGTTCTATCTCAGAATATCCATTCACTCGAAACTGATCCGCTTCCTTTTCTACTTTTCGTAAGCGGGCCCGGGCGTTTTCCAGCTGTTCTAGGGCCCCCCCGCGTAGTTCTTCTGAATTTTGAATAGTCTTCAAGATCCTCTGTTTTCGATTATCTAATAAATCACTTAATGAAAGTAGATTATCTTTCCATTCATTTCAAAACTTCCACGATCCCTTCCCGAACCAAACATGAATCTTTCAATTCATTTGGCTCTCACGCTCAATTACTTCAATTACTTAAATGATAATTCCCATATTTTTTTTCATATTATATTCATATTCAAATAGAAAGATATCGAAACTGATCACTAATCCAAGAAAAAAATATTCCGAGGACTCTTCTGACCAAAGAAATAATTGTCAGCAAAGTTGTTTCTTTTTTTTTCTTCAAATCCAAAGAATTCCTCTTACTTTATACATAACATAGGTCATCGATTTAGCATTGGATAAAAGAAAAATAAGGGAGGTTGAAATACCTATTTTTTTTTTCTAATTTTTTCCAATCAAATAAAAAGTTGAAATCATTTTTTTATCGACATGAGTGTTTTATAGCGAAAAAAAATTCCAACTCTTTGTTTTGAAAACATTTCTGTATTAACAGAGTAGTAGAAAGAGTACCATGCTTGTATCTGGACTTCAAAAGATTTAGCTTTAACCCTGTTAATGGTCCTGCATTATTAGTTGATAGAGAATCAAAGTAGATTTACTAATGACTCACGAAATGCTATGGTTCTTAAATATGATTTCTTAATTTATTCATTAATTTATTCAGAAGTAATTCGCGGAATCGTGCACCTTTTTTTCCTAGTTATACCAAAAAATAAAGTGCAGTTGGTTGAATCCAGCTTATTCTTGAAATAAACAACTCGCACACACTCCCTTTCCAAAAAAAATCAATACACCAAGTACTACACTTAGATTTATTGGATTTGTTGCTAAAATATCGGTATTAAACCCGAAACTTCCGGCGGATGGCCAATAACCCAAGGAAAGGAAAGGATCGGTTACATTTTTCATAAGATCTCCTCTTTCTGATTCTTATAGATAGACTAATTATCTATATTTTTTATATTTATTCTAGTATTTTTCTTATTATTTTTCGAAATACTCCTAATACTAAATAGAATAAAAAATAATATTGATTTTGAAATGTAAATTTATTTATTTATTGTTTTCAATTGTAAATTTCAAATAAGAATGATATTTATTAGAATTAGGTATCGGGTCTTATAATATATGAGTTTCGAAATATTTCCTTTGTTGCAATACTAAAAAAAAAAAGTTCCATTGACTAAGAGAGTAAAGGAAGAAAAGAAAGCGAATTGGTGTGCCAATTCCTTTTCCCCCAATAAGTACTTTACATGGGTTGTTGTCCGAACGAAATTGAAATCTGAATATAATTCAAAAAAAGCAAGAGCAGCAAGTCCAAGGAAATAAAAAAATAAATATATATGGACTTTTATTTGTAGGATTAAACAAAAGGATTCGCAAATAAAAGTGCTAATGCCACAACGAGTCCATAAATTGTTAAAGCTTCCATAAAAGCCAGACTAAGCAATAAAGTACCTCGTATTTTTCCCTCTGCTTCTGGTTGTCTCGCGATCCCTTCTACAGCTTGTCCCGCAGCAGTACCTTGACCAACTCCAGGTCCAATAGAAGCAAGCCCTACGGCCAATCCAGCAGCAATAACGGAAGCGGCAGAAATCAGTGGATTCATGATAAATTCCTCGCACCAAAACAAAAAAAATAAAGAAATAGTTAATGATACAATCAACCAATGAATTATGACTTACTTATTCCACATCGATAAAATTTATTCAGTCAAAGTAACTAAAAACCCAGAATTGAAATAATAATATTTGTGAATTATCAGAACTACTTCGATATCTCTTTTTTTTAGTTCCTATCCACGTAATTTTGTGAATCCGTACCACTTTTGTTCTTCCATTTCTTTCTTTTTTCTTTTCTTCCGAATAATTCTTTGAATTCTTTAGAATTCTTTGTTATTTTTCGTGATTTAAATTCATTCAATATTAAATTCAAAATTACAAACGAAACAGAAGGACTTTCTTTAGAATCCCTCTATGAATTCACAATAGTAGGGCAAATTAGATATATCTTTAGTTCATATATACCTAATTAATATCTAATATCACATATATATGTCTTTCCCCCCAACGTAAACCAACTATTCGTAGAAACATCCGCAAAGAATGTCTTATATAGATTAGATTCCATATACCTAGTTCGATCCCCCCTTCCCTAACTAACTCCCCATTTTTTTATAAATCTCCTTTTTTGTAAACCCTTATCTTTCCTTTTTTTTATCATTATCCCACATAGGTATAATCCATCTAAATGACGAATTCGTTAGGCCGAATGCTTGCATAGAAATCCAAATACCAAATACCAGTATTTGATTGATCTAA